TTATGTTAGTTCCACTTATGGAGTCTTGTTCTTGTATAGAATATCAAAATTGATCCAATTTCTACCTATTATTATTATATTATGATCCGATGGGGTACAAAAAAAAGAAATGGGTTCGAAATTCGATCTCCTCTCTATGAATGAGATAAAGACAGAATAATCAGAAGTAGTATATAGTTTCCTTTTTTTTTTTAACTTCATGTTCAAAAAAGAATTCGCGGATTCTTTTTGGTAGTCAGTGGAATTTATAGAATATGATTGAATTGCGTAATATAAATAGAAAATATAATATAATAAGAATAGTATTTATTGTATTTATTTTATTAAGTACATGTACATGCTGATACGGCTATCCATTTTATCCATATATCACATCTTTTATTGTAATTTCACTTGGGACAACGTGAGTCATACTCTATCAAAATTTGTATTTTCTATTCAATATATTCAATGAAAAATTGAAACAAGAGGATTCTCTATAGGGATATGCACATAAGAGAGAAATCCGGTTTGGTATCTGAGTAACAATTTCTGTTCTGGGGTTTACATATACACATATATGTTATTATAATTGATAATATTGATAATTGAAATTGAAAAGGATTGATTATTGAAAAAAAAAAGGAATACTGATTAGTCATAAATCAATTTGATTTTCTTTTGCCATTCAATGAAACAAAATTTCATTGGAGATAAAAATGGAAGAATCGTTCGCTAATTCAAAGTAAATTGTTAATGTTTCCAATTTGTCCTGAATTTTGCAGTCTGTGACCGGAAATCCATTTTTTCTACTCTCAATAGAAAAGAGAAGGGATGTTTTTAAGCGATGTATATTTTAAGATACAATCAATCGAAGAGAAGAATCTAAACTAGATCCAATAAAAAACAGGAATTTCTTTTTAAAAAAGGATAAGTACAATGGTATTCAAGATAAAAAAAGGAGTGAGTGATAGAATTAGAATATAGATAATATTTTTATCCATTTTGGACCGAATTTGGCGGCATGGCCAAGTGGTAAGGCGGGGGACTGCAAATCCTTTATCCCCAGTTCAAATCCGGGTGTCGCCTGATCAACAAAAGATTTTTGATTTCTTTCCTATCTTGTGCCGATCTAATTCGACGAATTCTTGCTCCGCAAGAAGCAGAGGCAAAGGACTAAGTGGGCGTGTCAATACTCGATTTTGATAACCTATGGCGTAGGTTTTCTAAAAGACTGTCATTTTTTTTTCTCAAAATTTAGGTGTAGCTCAAATCGGTATCAATAGGGATGAAGCAACTCTCACTTATTCATTTAATGATTGACTCTCACCATTTATTTGATTTTTCAATTGAATCAAATAAATGGTGAGAGTCAATTCCGGGATTCAGAACTAAGGTCGGAAATCTCGGTATCCAAAGGTTCCTAAGGGACACTCTGTTTTTGCTACTAGAATTGAAGAAGAGATTATACGAAAGACTATAATAACAAGATCTCTTAAATTATACCCTTATTCAAAGTAGTGTCTCATGACTCCGTCTGGTATTAAAAGAGTAAAGGTTAAAGTTGAAAAAAAAAGAATGTATTAATTAATAGTGGTGGTGGGTTCTCCTGATTCTTTCACAGAAAGAAAGACAGTAAGCTTAGATCAAATAGGAAATAGAGGTATCTGATAGATAGTTATCTATCGTGATGGTATATTTTTATGCTTTTTGCTTAGTAAGGAAAGGCATTAATATCAAAACAAACAATAGGTCTTACTATTCTTACATGCTCCATATAGAAGCATTCCTTTACTATTTCCAAGGAAAAGGCGTGTGTATCATCGTATTTGTACTAAATGCTTCCTGATTTTACCAGAAACCCTAAAATAGAGAAACTTGTTACAAGTGTATTCATTGAATTGGTTCATCAATAAATAGTCTTACCTATTTTGACTCTGCGCCATTGATTCCGCTATGATTATTAATCAATAATAGAATAATTCCTTCATAGAAATAGGGGACATAATTCACATGGATATAGTAAGTCTTGCTTGGGCTGCTTTAATGGTAGTCTTTACATTTTCCCTTTCACTTGTAGTATGGGGAAGGAGTGGACTCTAGGGCTGGGCACTACTAATTGCTCAATCGAATCGTATCAATTCTTTATTGATCATTTTGCGAAGCCCTAAAAAAAGAAAAATGTCTTCCAAATTGTACTGGAATACAGTAATGAATGATTACTTTCGAAACTCAAATCTACGCATGATAGGCTATTTTTTCCAACCTAATTTTTCCTAAATATTCCATTTTAGTGAATCAGCTCTTATCATAATTATGGATATTACAATAAGAAAAACTAATACTCTTTTTTTTTCTTTATTTATTTCCCTTTTTCTTTTACCTTTCTAAAAGAAAGTCGTTCCGCTATTACAACAATACATATTTTCTTTCTATCGGAAACGAAGCTATTAGTGATTGGCCAAAGAGATCCGACACATAATAAAATGAGATCTTTCTTCTGTTGAGCGATCCACATATCACACATTTAACATTTCTTTTAGACTACTAGAAAAGTTTTGATGCTTTTTTTGATTCATCTCATGTTTAAGCATGAAAAATGGACAGGGTCTGCTCTACTCCTTTTACAAATCCGAAGAAGTTACTGTATAACTTAACTCCGCGGATCATCCGTTAATTGTTCAATCAATGACTTCTTGAGATGGGAAATCAAACTAAAAGAAATAGAGTGCTATCTATATGTACATCTAATATATGTACATACATATTGTAATTTGATCTATATATAATAATAATAATAACAATACTATAGCTGGTGTGGTAGAAAGAACTATATATATAGTTCTTTCTACCACACCAGCTTAGATACTAACTACGATACTTCTGATTCCAGCCTAATCATTTCATTTAAGATTTAGAGTTTGAATCCCTTTCTTTCATTTCTTGAATCATCGATAAGAACTAATAATAATTCAAGTTTCATTCAAATTAATCATTTTGGCTGACTGTTTTTACATAGATGATAAGTAAAAAAGCAGTAGGAACTAGAATGAACAGTGCAGTAGCAATAAGTGCGAGAATATTGACTTCCATAATCTAATCTTCTTTTGTTTCGCAATAACTCGGGATCTAATCCCATAGAGATGATAAATTTGACTCCTGCAAATTCAACGGGATTAATTGCATCCCGATGATACTGAATCAGATCAATATTATGAATAACAATTTCTGATCTATCAAATCGATTCATCGTCGAAAATTCAATAATATAGTAGTAGTATAACATAGAAAGGAAAGATCTTTTATCATACTAAATCAAAAATGATATTTTTGATTTGATCAGAAATACACATCAATCATTAGATTTTCATACCCTTTTTCCACTTTTTCTTTTCTATAACCTATTAGCTATCTTCCTTATACAACTTCCCTACTTAATACATACATATACATAGAATTATGTACATAAAATTATGAGGTATCATATGACTGGTATTGTCTGGATCATACACAGATACAAACAGTATAAGTGAGATGGAAAAAGAAAGGATTAAGTAAAGTATAAAAAAGAAAATATTCGAACAAAAAATATTGAATATAGCAATACTACCGATTGTACCAATCGACATATGTCTCTCCCTTATCAATCAGTACTAGGGAAAGAACTAGGAAAAGAAATGGAAATCCCATATTTATCTGATGATAAATGCGAAACAAAAGAAAAAAAAATTCCCCTCCCCGCACCGGGGATTCGATTCGGCTCCCCCTCTTCCCTTTCGCGAAAAATAGAGAAATGAATTGAGAAATTCATCGGATCCTAGTTCGGGACTGACGGGGCTCGAACCCGCAGCTTCCGCCTTGACAGGGCGGTGCTCTGACCAATTGAACTACAATCCCAGCAAGGTGTATAGCATACATATTCTTATGGTTTCATAAGAATTGTCATGTTGTAACGTAACAGATACACGAATGATATAGTGATATCATATCCACATAAGCACGGGCTTTAGCGAGAGTGCCGCGGATTATTAGTAACTAGTGATTCTTTTTTTTTATTGTTAAAAGTGGATAATCAACCTTTCAATGAGATGAGAAAAAAATATAAATAGAGCAAAAAAATTGACCCTTTTCCTTCATTTCTACAGATCAAGCATTTCTTTTCTGTAGGACAAATTGGTTATATTATACTCATGGAGCGGTGATTTTTGGGCCGAGCTGGATTTGAACCAGCGTAGACATGTCGCCAACGAATTTACAGTCCGTCCCCATTAACCGCTCGGGCATCGACCCAGGAAGAATTCATTCTAGGCTTATTGATAATCCATGATCAACTTCCTTTTGTAGTACCCTACCCCCAGGGGAAGTCGAATCCCCGTTGCCTCCTTGAAAGAGAGATGTCCTAAACCACTAGACGATGGGGGCATATCCGCCCGACCGTCATCATACTATGATGATAGTATGAACAGTTTTTTGGAATTGTCAATATAATCTAATGGTATGGCTAGATCCGAAGAGTCTTTCTATGTTATGATTCTATAGAATCATAACATTTTGGGGGGGGTTGATGCTTCATTCATGAAGCATCCCATACTATTCGATATAACGAAAGGAAGTATAGGATTCCTTCAGTTTAGGCAATGGTTAGCCGGACAGAAAAAGGGGGTGGGGGAGGTAAAACCCCATTTAGTTTCATTTCATTTATTTTTCTCCATTTTCACTCATTGCTTCGTTTATCGTTGAGATGCAATATAATATGCCTATCACTATCTCGCACTAAGCCAGAAAATGCAAAAACGAGAAAAATGTTACCCACTTTCTAGGTAAATACAAATTTTTTGTCCATTATGAGTCTACTGCATATATGTATATATGTAGTAGACTCATAATAGAAAATGGCTGATTCATGAATTGAATAGGGCCCTTTTAACTCAGTGGTAGAGTAACGCCATGGTAAGGCGTAAGTCATCGGTTCAAATCCGATAAAGGGCTTTTTCATGAAAATCGAGTCTTAGTCTTCTTTT